TTGTTTTTTTTGTTATTTTATATACAAATTATAAGCTCCTTTTTTTTTTTAACTTATTGGGGCTTTACTTCTGTTTTTGAAAATTTTTATATATTTCCAATTTTTTTTATAGATTTGTCCATTATATAATATAAATTATTTATTTCAATATATCACATATAACTAAATATATCATTATAAGTTATATTTAATTAATATTAATTGATTATTTGAATTTATATATTTATCAAAAATTGTAGCTACCTATTTTTTAAGGCAAAAGAAATGATTATATAATAAAATATTTAATATAATGTAATTAAATATATTATATTATTAATATATGATATAACAAATATAATTTAAATATTTAATATTATTATAATAGAAAGTTAATTAACTATATAAATTATATAATATTATTATCTATTTAAATTAATTATATTTAATATAATATAATTTCATATTAATTAATATAACAAATTAAATTTCATATAATTNATTTATTTCAATATATCACATATAACTAAATATATCATTATAAGTTATATTTAATTAATATTAATTGATTATTTGAATTTATATATTTATCAAAAATTGTAGCTACCTATTTTTTAAGGCAAAAGAAATGATTATATAATAAAATATTTAATATAATGTAATTAAATATATTATATTATTAATATATGATATAACAAATATAATTTAAATATTTAATATTATTATAATAGAAAGTTAATTAACTATATAAATTATATAATATTATTATCTATTTAAATTAATTATATTTAATATAATATAATTTCATATTAATTAATATAACAGAATAATTACATATAATTAATTATAATGTTAAATTACATATTATATTAAGTTAAATAATTTATATTATTTAATCTTTCTTTATTATTAGTGAAAAGAAAGATTAAATAATAAAGAAAGATAATATAATACATTTACCTTAATATAAGAACCATATCTATCTTTATTATATATAATATAGAAGTTTTTGTTGTACATCTTGTGGGATTTATATTCTATTAATTTTTGAATTTTAATTTATTACTTTTCGTTCTTTTTTCTATATAGATTTGTTTTGTTTATTTTTACTTATTATAACTTTCATTGTATATGTTTCATTTATTTTTTGAGAGTTGTTTTTAGTTGTTGTACATCTTGTGGGATTTATATTCTATTAATTTTTGAATTTTAATTTATTACTTTTCGTTTTTTCGTTCTTTTTTCTATATAGATTTGTTTTGTTTATTTTTACTTATTATAACTTTCATTGTATATGTTTCATTTATTTTTTGAGAGTTGTTTTTAGTTGTTGTACATCTTGTGGGATTTATATTCTATTAATTTTTGAATTTTAATTTATTACTTTTCGTTCTTTTTTCTATATAGATTTGTTTTGTTTATTTTTACTTATTATAACTTTCATTGTATATGTTTCATTTATTTTTAAAAGTTTTATTCTTGCTTATTTATTCACTATTTCTTTATATTATATATAAGTTTTGTTTAACTAAATGTTCTATTTTTTATAGTAATTAAATTTAATTATCAAGTTATTTTGGAATTAGTAATTGATTTAGTATTGGCATATTTCGTGCCAGCAGCCGCGGTTATACGATTAATACAAGTGAATATTTTTGGTTAATGTAGTTATAATTTATTTTGAGTTTTAATAAATAATTATTAGGTGAAATTTTATTTTTTTTTTTGACTCTAAATTTAGAATCTGTGAAACTTATAATTTAAACTAGGATTAGATACCCTATTATTTTAAGTGTAAATATTTTTTGCCTGGGTAGTATTAGTTAAGGTCTTAAAACCCAAAGAATTTGGCGGTATTTCATTCCATTCAGAGGAACCTGTCTCGTAATTGATAGTACACGATTTACTTTACTTAATTTATTTGTTTGTATATCTCCGTTACCAGAAAATCTTTTTTGGAGTTATAATTTTCTTATTTTTTGATTAAAAATTATTTCAGGTCAAGGTGCAGCTTATAGTTAAGAGTATGATGGGTTACAATAAATTTTTTTATTATGGATTATAATTTTGTAATATTTTAATGAAGGTGGATTTGGTAGTAATTTAAATTATTTAATTTATCTGATATTGGCTCTGAAGTGTGTACACATCGCCCGTCACTCTCGTTATTGATTAAAATTTATTTTCATTTAATATGAGATAAGTCGTAACATAGTAGATGTACTGGAAAGTGTATCTAGTAAGTTAAATCAAGACATAACTTTTTAGTAAAGTGAGTCACTTACACTGATTATATTTCTGTGCAATTCGGGATGTCTTGATTAATTTATTTTATTATTTTAATATTTTTGATGTTTAATATTTTTAATAAAAATAATTTTATTTATTTTTGTCTAAGTATATTTTATTGAACTGATTTTTTCAATTATAGTTTATTAGTAATGTTAATGAATTAATAGTTGTTAATTGAAATTTAATAAAGTAAAATTTATTTTTTGTACCTTTTGTATCAGGGTTTATCAAAATTTTAATCAATATTGATTAATCTCAATTTAGGTTGATTTATAAATAGATGATGGTTATTGTTTCATAAATATCATTAATTTATTTATAGAGGTGAAATGTTATTCGTTTCCTAATATATTTAGTTTCTTAAGAAAAAGTTTAATTTTTTAAAATTGGTGCTTTTATTTAATTTTTTAGTTTTAAGTATTAATTTGTTTATTTTTTAGGGGATAAGCTCTAAAACTAATAACCTATAATTTATTTTTCCTTATTATTTAATTATAAGCTTAAAACCAGCTATTTTTAGATTACGTTATAGTTCATTATTTTTTGTTTTGATTTTATAATAATTTTAGGTTTTTTATTAAGATGTTTAATTTAATTTTAAAGTTTTTGTAATAATGATAGAATTAGTAAAATTGTTTTGTTTATATTTATTTTTTGTTAATTTATTTAAAGGAACTAGGCAATATAAATTTCCGCCTGTTTATCAAAAACATGTCTTCTTGATAATATTTTGAAGTCTTGCCTGCTCAATGATTAATTTAAATGGCCGCGGTATTATGACCGTGCAAAGGTAGCATAATCATTAGTTTCTTAATTGGAGACTGGAATGAATGGTTTGACGAGAAATTAACTGTCTCTAAATAATTTTTAGAATTTAACTTTTAAGTTAAAAGGCTTAAATATTTCTTTTGGACGAGAAGACCCTATAGAGCTTTACATTTGTAAATTAATTTTTATTATATAGTTTATTTTTTGATATTAATTTATTTTGTTTGGTTGGGGTGACATGAAGAATAATTAAACTCTTCATTATTAAATCATTGATTTATGTTTATTTGATCCATAATTTGTGATTATAAGATTAAGTTACCTTAGGGATAACAGCGTAATCATTTTTGAGAGTTCTTATCGATAAAATGGATTGCGACCTCGATGTTGGATTAAGATTAATTATAGGTGTAGTGGCTTAATAATTAGGTCTGTTCGACCTTTAAATTCTTACATGATCTGAGTTCAGACCGGCGTGAGCCAGGTCGGTTTCTATCCTAAGAATTATTATGTTATATTAGTACGAAAGGACCATATAATAGGAATATTTTTTAATTATTGATTAAAATTAATTATTTACTATTTTGACAGATTAATGTGTTGAATTTAGAATTCATTTATGTAGATTTTTTCTACAAATAGTATTGATAATATATGATTTATTTATGTTTATTTTAAATTTTATTTTATTAATTATTTGTGTTTTAATTAGAGTTGCTTTTTTGACTTTATTGGAGCGTAAGGTATTAGGTTATATTCAAATTCGAAAAGGTCCTAATAAGGTAGGTTTTTTAGGTATTCCTCAACCTTTTAGAGATGCAATTAAATTAATTTGTAAGGAGCAGCCAATTCCTTTTATATCAAATTATTTTTTGTATTATTTTTCTCCTGTTTTTAATTTAATATTTTCATTATTAATTTGGGTAATTTTTCCTTATATAACTTATATATGTTCTTTCCCTTATGGATTTCTTTTTTTTCTTTGTTGTACTAGATTAAGAGTTTATACATTGATAATTGCTGGTTGATCTTCTAATTCAAATTATTCATTATTAGGTTCTTTACGTTCTGTTGCTCAGACTATTTCTTATGAAGTAAGATTAGCTCTAATTTTATTATCATTAATTATTCTAATTGGGAGTTTTAATATACATGATTTTATGGTTTTTCAGTTTTATTGTTGATTTATTGTTTTTTCTTTTCCTTTAGCTTTATCTTTTTTTGGTTCTTGTTTAGCAGAAACCAATCGGACTCCTTTTGACTTTGCCGAAGGCGAGTCCGAGTTGGTTTCTGGTTTCAATATTGAGTATGGTGCTGGTGGTTTTACTTTAATTTTTCTTGCTGAATATTCTAGAATTATTTTTATAAGAATGTTATTTTCATTAGTTTTTTTGGGTGGTGATTTTTATTCATTTTATTTTTTTTTAAAACTTTCTTTTGTTTCTTTTTTATTTGTTTGAGTTCGTGGTACATTACCTCGTTTTCGTTATGATAAACTTATGTATTTGGCTTGAAGGAGTTATTTACCTTTATCTTTAAATTTTTTATTTTTTTTTATTGGTTTAAGGGTTATAATCTTTTTACTTGTTTAGTTAAATTTTTTAAGAATTTAAAAGTTAATAGAAGAATTGAACTTCTGTTCTTATGTTTTCAAAACATTTGCTTTATCTTAAGCTAATTAACTTAGTTTTTAATTAATGAATCTCATATTTTTGCAATGTGGATGTTAAATAGAAAATATGAAAAGTATATAATTGTTAAGATTTGCCCTGTTGTAATATAAGGTTCTTCTACTGGTCGTTTTCCAATTCATGTTAGAAGACAAACTACGGTTACTATAATTCAAAATATAATTTGATTTATTGGATAGAATTGATTTCCTCGGAATTTTGTTTTATTGTAGAATGGTATAATTATTAAAATTCTAATTGATATTACTAGTGCAATTACTCCCCCTAATTTATTAGGAATTGATCGTAGAATTGCGTAAGCAAATAGAAAGTATCATTCTGGTTGAATATGGATGGGAGTTACTAAAGGGTTTGCAGGTACAAAATTGTCTGGATCTCCTAAGATGTAAGGTTCAATTAGACATAATATAATTAGTGTTATTAATAAAATAATAAATGTAATTGTATCTTTGTAGGTGAAATATGGGTGGAATGGAATTTTGTCAATGTTTCTGTTTAACCCAATTGGGTTGTTTGACCCTGTTTGGTGGAGAAAAAATAAGTGTATTATAACCATTCCTGCAATAATGAATGGTAAGACGAAGTGAAATGTATAGAATCGATTTAATGTTGCGTTATCAACTGCAAATCCTCCTCATACTCATTGAACGATATCTGTTCCAATATAGGGGATTGCTGATAATAAATTGGTGATTACTGTAGCTCCTCAGAATGATATTTGTCCTCATGGTAATACATATCCTATAAATGCTGTTGCTATAACTAAGAATATAATAATTGTTCCTGTTATTCATGTGTTAATATATATATATGACCCGTAGTAAATTCCTCGTCCTACATGTAAATATATGCAGATAAAAAATATTGATGCTCCATTAGCATGTATTGTTCGGATTATTCATCCGTTATTAACATCTCGGCAGATATGGACTACTCTTGAGAATGCTATTTCAATGTTTGGTGTATAGTGTATAGTTAAGAATAGTCCTGTGATAATTTGAATTATTAAGCATAGTCCTAATAGTGATCCTAAATTTCATCATATTGAAATATTTGTTGGTGCTGGTAAATCAATTAGTGAATTGTTAATGATTTTAATTACTGGGTGTTTAGTTCGTAATGGTTTATTCATTAGTTTATTAGTTTATTTTACGTATAGGTCCTTGATTAATATTAGTAATTTTTACTACTGCTAATAATGCAATGAATAAGTAGATTATTATGGTAATTGTAATAATAATTGTTGGTTTGTTATACAATTTTATTAGTGATGTTGATATTTCTTTATAATTAATTGAGTATTTTAAGTTTATGGTTTCTGAATTTTTGATTATTTCCGTAAATATTGTTTTATCAATATTATAAATTATGATTGATAATATGATTATTATAATTAATATTATTATAGTTCTATTTAATTTGATTTTAAATATTTCATTTGATGCAATTCTTGTAATGTAAATAAATAATACTAGTATACCTCCTAGGAATGTTAATATAAGGATATATGATAGTCAAAATCTTTCTATTAATATTCCTGTTATTACTCTAACAAATATTGTTTGAATAATAATTGTTAATATGATTAATATTGGGTGATTTATTTTTATAAAATTAATGTTTATTAAATTTGATGATCTTATGATTATTATTTTTATCATTTCAAGGGTTAGTTTATTAAAATATTGATTTTGGGGATCAATGATGGAATTAATTGTTCTACCCTTGAAGTTTTAAAAGTATTTTCTTAATTTTGGTTTACAAGACCAATGTTTTTTTTAAACTATTAAAACTAATGTCTATATTTAGATTATTTACTTGTTTATCAATTTATTTTTCTGGTGTTTATGTTTTTTTTTCAAAACGTAAACATTTATTAGTAGTTTTGTTGAGATTGGAATATATTGTTTTATCTTTATTTATGTTGATTATTGTTTTTCTTGTTGAATTTGATTATGATTATTTTTTTCCTGTTATTTTTTTAGTTTTTTCTGTTTGTGAAGGTGCTTTAGGTCTTTCTATTTTGGTTTCAATAATTCGTTCTCATGGGAATGATTTTTTTAATTCTTTTTTTTTATGTTTATGTTAAGGTATTTATTTATAATTATTTTTTTGATCCCTATTTGTTTATTTACTAGTTATTGGTGATTAATTCATTCTTTAATGTTTCTTTTTAGATTTATTTTTATAATTTCTATTTACTCTTATTCTGATTTGAGATTATTAGGTTATTATTTTGGTGTTGATTATTATTCTTTTATGTTGATCTTGTTGAGTTTTTGGGTTTGTTGTTTAATAATTACTGCAAGAAGATCAATTTATTTTTATTCTTATCATTCTAATTTTTTTATTTTTATTGTTTTGTTTTTGTTGATTATATTATTTTGTTCTTTTTCTAGATTAAATTTACTTTCTTTCTATATTTTCTTTGAGTCTAGATTAATTCCTACTTTGTTTTTAATTCTAGGTTGAGGTTATCAACCTGAACGTTTACAGGCTGGTATTTATTTAATTTTTTATACTTTAGTTGCTAGATTACCTTTATTGTTAGTTTTATTTAAGATTAATTATTCTGTTAATACTCTTTATTATCCTTTATTGTTTGATTTTGGTTCTTTTTATTTTTTATTTTATGTTTTTTCTATTTTTGCTTTTTTAGTTAAAATGCCTATTTTTTTATTTCATCTCTGGCTTCCTAAGGCTCATGTTGAGGCTCCAATTTCTGGTAGAATAATTTTAGCTGGTATTTTGCTTAAGTTAGGTGGTTATGGTATTTTTCGTTTAATGAAGGTTATTTCTTATTTAGGTTTAAGGTTTAATTATTTTTTTTTGTCTTTAAGATTATTTGGTGGTGTTATTATTAGATTTGTTTGTTTTCGTCAGGTTGATTTGAAGTCTTTGATTGCTTATTCTTCTGTTGCTCATATAAGATTAGTGATTTCTGGTTTATTAACTATAAATTGATGAGGTTGTATAGGTTCTCTTTCTTTAATGATTGGTCATGGTTTATGTTCTTCTGGTTTATTTTGTTTATCTAATATTATTTATGAACGATTAGGAAGACGAAGATTATTAGTCAATAAGGGTATAATCAATTTAATACCTAGAATATCTATTTGATGATTTCTTTTAAGATCATCAAATATAGCTGCTCCTCCTTCTTTAAATCTTTTGGGAGAGTTTAGATTATTAAATAGAATTATTTCTTGATCTTCTTATATAATTTTGTTATTAATTTTTTTATCTTTTTTTAGAGCTGTTTATACATTATATATATATTCTTATTCTCAGCATGGTTTATATTATTCTGGGGTTTATAATTGTTCTTTAGGTTATTTGCGTGAATATCATCTTTTATTTTTACATTGATTCCCTTTAAATTTATTATGTTTAAGGGGTGAATATTTTTATTTTTAGTGCTTAAGTATTTTAATTTAAAATATTGTTTTGTGGAATCAATGATATGATTTTTCATCTTAGGCCGTGAATTTGTTTTCTATTTGTTCATTGAGTTTTTATTTTTTGTTTTTTACTAGAACTTTTTTATTTATATTAGGAATATATTTTTTAATAATTGATTATATATTATTTATTGAATGAGAGTTATTTAGATTAAATAGATCTATGGTTGTGATGACTTTTATTTTTGATTGAATATCTTTAATTTTTATGTCTTTTGTAATGTATATTTCTTCTTTAGTTATTTATTATAGAAATGATTATATACATGGTGAAAGGAATATTAATCGTTTTATTATAATTGTATTGATATTTATTTTTTCAATAGTTCTTTTAATTATTAGTCCAAATTTAATTAGAATTTTATTAGGTTGAGATGGATTAGGTCTTGTTTCTTATTGTTTGGTTATTTATTACCAAAATGTAAAATCTTATAATGCTGGTATGTTAACTGCTTTATCTAATCGTATTGGTGATGTTTCTATTTTAATTTCTATTTCTTGAATATTAAATTTTGGTAGTTGAAATTATATTTATTATTATTATTTTATTAATGATTCTTTTGAAATAAAAATTATTACTTTGTTAGTTATTCTTGCTGCCATAACTAAGAGAGCTCAAATTCCTTTTTCTTCATGACTTCCTGCTGCTATGGCAGCTCCTACTCCTGTTTCTGCTTTGGTTCATTCTTCTACTCTTGTAACTGCTGGTGTATATTTATTAATTCGTTTTAATCCAATATTAATAACTTATGATTTTGGTTGATATGTTCTTTTTATTGGTTGTTTAACTATATTTATGTCTGGTCTAGGGGCTAATTTTGAATTTGATTTAAAGAGGATTATTGCTCTTTCTACTTTAAGTCAACTTGGTTTAATAATGAGAATTTTATCAATAGGTTATTCTGATCTTGCTTTTTTTCATTTATTAACTCATGCTTTATTTAAGGCTTTATTATTTATGTGTGCTGGCTCTATAATTCATAATTTACGTGATTCTCAGGATATTCGTTTTATAGGTTCTATTGTTAATTTTATACCTTTAACTTCTATTTGTTTTAATGTTTCTAGACTATGTTTATGTGGTATACCTTTTTTAGCTGGTTTTTATTCTAAGGATTTAATTCTTGAAATTGTTTGTTTAAGTTGGGTTAATTTTTTAATTTTTTTTTTGTTTTTTTTTTCTACTGGTTTAACTGCTTCTTATTCTTTTCGTTTATTTTATTATTCAATATCTGGTGATAATAATTATTATTCTATTTATTTATTTAATGATAAGAGTTATTATATTTCGTTTGGTATAATTGGTTTATTAATTGTGGCTGTAGTTGGGGGTAGATTTTTATCTTGATTGATTTTTCCTACCCCTTATTTGGTTGTTTTACCATGGTATTTAAAGTTTTTAACTTTATTTACTATTATTTTAGGTTCTTATTTTGGTTATATTATTTCTGATTTTAATTATTCTTATAATTTATTTTCTTTAAATTTTTTATCTTTTGTTATCTTTGCTGGGTCCATGTGATTTATACCTTTTATTTCCACAAATTATATTAGATATTTACCTTTAAGTTTTGGTTATTATTCTTTAAAGTCTTTTGATTCTGGCTGAGGGGAATTATTTGGTGGTCAGGGTTTATATTCTTTTTTTTTGTATTTAATTGATTATATTCAGTCTTTATATGATTCTAATTTTAAGGTTTATTTATTGACTTTTATTTTTTGAATATTTATTTTGTTTATCTTGTTTTTTTTTGTATACCTAAATAGCTTATAATTAGAGTATAACATTGAAGATGTTAGGGAAATATTTTTATTTTTAGGTATTTATAAATATTAATTATTATTTTTACAGTGAAAATGTAATGTTTTCTTTAAACTATATAAATAGAAATGTTAACGGAGTTTAACCGCTATTATGAAAAGTTAGCAGCTTTTATATTGGCTTTACATTTCCTTAATTGGAACATTTTGTTCATTTATATTATTAACAGTAATACGCCTCTATTTTGGCTTCAATTAATAAATAAGGGCATGAATGCCAAGATTTCAGGTCGAAACTGATTGCAATATTTCGCTTCTTATTTTGAATAAGATTAATTGGTATTCCAATACTTTTTGGTTGCAAACCAAATGTTATATTTAACTATAATCCTAGTTGGCTCATTTTAGAGCTCCTTGATTTCATTCATAATATAATCCTGTTAATAGAATAATAATAAATGTTATTGTTGATAATGTTCATATTGTGATATTTGATGTTTTTATAATGACTACAATTGGTAAAATTAGTGCAATTTCTACATCAAAAATTAAGAAAATTACTGCAATTAAGAAAAATTGGATTGAGAAAGGTATTCGTGCTGATCTTTTTGGGTCAAATCCACATTCAAATGGTGATCTTTTTTCTCGATCATTAATTGATTTTTTTGATAGTGTTGTTGCTAGTAATATAATAATTATTGGTAGAATAAATGTAATGTTAATTACTATTAATAATGTTATAATTATTTTTCTTGATTTTTATCAATCTTTTTGATTGGAAGTCAATTGTACTATTTATACTAGAAAAATAATTATCTACCTCATCAGTAAATTGATAAATATAAAAATAGTCATACTACATCTACAAAGTGTCAGTATCATGCTGCTGCTTCAAATCCAAAATGGTGATTTGATGAGAATTGATTTATTATATGTCGTATTAAACATGTTAATAAAAATGTTGAACCGATAATTACATGTAAACCGTGAAATCCTGTTGCTATAAAGAATGTTGATCCATATACTGCGTCTGCAATTGTGAAAGGTGCTTCTCAGTATTCATATGCTTGTAGAGCTGTAAAGTAAAATCCTAGAATTACTGTAAGAAATAATCCTTGTGTTGCTTGTGAATGATTAGATTCTATAATTCTATGGTGTGCTCATGTAATTGTTACTCCTGAAGCTAGAAGAATTGCTGTGTTAAGTAGTGGAATTTGTATTGGATTAAATGGTTGGATTCCTGAAGGTGGTCATTTTATTCCTAATTCAATTGTTGGTGCTAATCTTCTACTAAAAAATGCTCAGAAGAATGATATGAAAAATAATACTTCTGATGCAATAAATAGAATTATTCCTCATCGTAATCCTTTTAATACTATTTTAGTGTGTAAACCTTGAAATGTTCCTTCACGGATAACATCTCGTCATCATTGAATTATTGTTAAAATTGTAATTGTTATGCCAATAATAAGTAGGTTTATATTAAATGTATGAAATCATTTAGTTAGTCCTGAGGTTAAAATTATTGCTCCAATTGCTCCTGTTAAAGGTCATGGTCTGTAATCTACTAGATGAAATGGATGATTATTATTGTTTGTTAACATAAGTTTATTAGTAAACTTCTCTTGAATATAATGTTCTTAGAATTGAGAATACATATGCTTGAATTATTGCTACTGCTGATTCTAAGATTAATAATATTATTTGACCAATAATTAGAATTGATATAATTCTTATTGTTAATGATGGTCCTGTGTTTCCTAAGAGTGTTAATAATAGATGTCCGGCAATTATATTTGCTGCTAGTCGTACAGCTAATGTCCCTGGACGAATAACATTACTAATTGTTTCAATTAATACTATAAATGATATTAATGCATTTGGTGTTCCTTGTGGAACTAAATGTGTGAATATATGATTTGTGTTATTGATTCATCCAAATAATATAAATCTTATTCATATTGGTAATGCAATTGTAAATGTTAATGTTATATGACTTGTTCTTGTAAAAATATATGGGAATAGTCCTATGAAATTGTTAAATAATATTATAATAAAAATTGAAATAAAAATAAATGTTGATCCTTGAAAAGAATTTATTCCTAATAAGGTTTTAAATTCATTATGTAAATTTAGATTTAATTTATTTCATAATATATTGATTCGTGATGGTATTAATCAGAATATTGATGGAATAAATATTAATCCTAAAAATGTTCTAGTTCAGTTAATAGATAAATTAAATAAGTTAGTTGATGGGTCAAATGTTGAAAATAAATTTGTTATCATATTCAGTTAATATTGTTTTTTCTTTTCCTTGTTATTTTTATTGTTTTAGTTGGTTTGTATGAGAAAAAGTTTAATTGGTTAAATAAAATTAGTGTTATTGAAAATATAATGAATAATGAAAATCATATTATAGGTGATATTTGAGGAATTTAGTTTATGATTTACCTCATCAGAAGTAGACGTTAATTTACTATTGTTTGGTTTAAGAGACCATTACTTACTTTCAGTCATCTGATGAATCAAGGTGTACTATTAAGTAGTTATTTTAGATTGACATTCTAATGTTATATATTAACTAACTCCTTATATTATACTAGATAATCATTTAATAAAAAGTTTTACTGAGGTTCTTTCAATTACAATTGGTATAAATCTATGGTTTGCTCCACAAATTTCAGAACATTGACCGAAGAATAGTCCTGGACGATTAATTATAAATATTCCTTGATTTAGTCGTCCAGGTGTTGCATCAATTTTAATTCCTAATGAGGGGATTGCTCATGAATGGAGTACATCTGATGCTCTAGTTAATACTCGAATTTCTGTATTTATTGGTAAAGTTGTTCGATTATCAACTTCTAGAAGTCGAAAGTCGTCTTTATTTAATTCATTTTCTGGTGTTATGTATGTATCAAATTCTACATTAATGAAGTCTGAATATTCATAACTTCAATATCATTGTCGTCCAATTGTTTTAATTGTAATTATTGCATCTGATGAGTCATCAAGTATATATAATAGTCGTAATGATGGTAATGCAATAAAAATTAATGTAATTGCTGGTAGTGCTGTTCAAATGGTTTCAATTAAGTGTCCATGAAGTATATTTCGATTTGTGTGTTTTGTTAATAATATGTATCTTAGTGAATATCCTACAATTATTGTAATTAATAATAAAACAATTATTGTATGGTCATGAAAAAATGATAATTGTTCTATTAAGGGAGAGGCTCCATCTTGTAATGATAAATTTGATCATGTTGCCATTATTCTAATAAAAGGTCAAACCTTTATTTTTAGAGCTTAAATCTAGTGCATTAATCTGCCATATTAGAATCTGTAAATTAATGGTAGTTCTGAATATCTGTGTTCTGCTGGTGGATTATTTTGTAATCATTCTGTTGATCTTCTTATGTTATTTCTAAATATAACAGTTCGTTTTTTAATTATTCTTTCTCATATAATTAAAATAAATATAATAATTCCTGTAATTGAGATTATAGATCCAACTCTTGATACTACATTTCATGATGTATATGCATCAGGGTAATCTGAATATCGTCGTGGTATTCCTGCTAATCCTAGAAAGTGTTGTGGGAAGAATGTTATGTTTACTCCAATAAATATAATAGTGAATTGAATTTTTAATCATTTATTATTCATTGTTATTCCTGTAAATAGAGGGTATCATTGAATAATACCTCCTATAATTGCAAATACTGCTCCTATAGATAATACATAGTGGAAATGTGCTACTACATAATATGTGTCATGTAGTACAATATCTAATGATGAGTTTGCAAGTACTAGTCCTGTTAATCCTCCTATTGTAAATAGGAAAATGAATCCTAAAGCTCATAATAATGGAGGGTTAAATTTAAATTTAGTTCCGTATAGTGTTGCTATTCATCTAAATACCTTAATCCCTGTTGGTACAGCAATGATTATTGTTGCGGAGGTAAAATAGGCTCGTGTATCAACGTCTATACCTACTGTAAATATATGGTGTGCTCATACAATAAATCCTATCAATCCAATTGATAGTATTGCGTAAATTATTCCAATAGTTCCAAATGATTCAATTTTTCCTCTTTCTTGACAAACGATGTGAGAAATAATACCAAATCCTGGTAGAATTAAAATGTAAACTTCTGGGTGTCCAAAGAATCAAAATAAGTGTTGATATAAAATTGGGTCCCCTCCTCCTGCGGGATCAAAGAATGATGTATTAAGGTTTCGGTCAGTTAATAGTATAGTAATTGCTCCTGCTAAAACTGGTAATGATAATAATAGAAGTAATGCTGTAATTGCTACTGATCATACAAATAACGGTGTTTGTTCAAGAGTTATATTATTTGATCGTATATTGATTGCTGTTGTAATGAAGTTAATTGCTCCTAGAATTGATGAAATACCTGCTAGGTGTAATGAAAAAATTGCTATGTCTACGGATGCTCCTCTGTGTGCAATAACTCTTGCTAGTGGTGGATAAACTGTTCATCCTGTTCCTGCTCCATTTTCTACTAAAGATGATAGAATTAAAAGTGTTAAAGATGGTGGTAATAATCAAAATCTTATGTTATTTATTCGTGGGAATGCTATATCTGGTGCTCCAATTATTAATGGGACTAATCAGTTTCCAAATCCTCCAATTATAATTGGTATAACTATAAAGAAAATTATAACAAATGCATGTGCTGTAATAATTACATTATAGATTTGATCATCTCCAATTATTGATCCTGGTTGCCCTAGTTCTGCTCGAATAATTATTCTTATTGATGTTCCTACTATTCCTGCTCATGCCCCAAATATGAAGTATAAGGTGCCAATGTCCTTATGATTTGTTGAGAATAATCATTTTTGCGGTAAGATGGCTGAAGTGTTAGGTGTTAGATTGTAAATCTAATTATGGGAAATTATATCTCTCTTATCATAATTATTTGGTCTTATATTCAATTATGATTCTAGACTGCAATTCTAGAGGTGTAAAGATATACTTTACTAAGACCTAAAAGATAACTTTTAATTATAACTTTGAAGGTTATTAGTTTTATTAACTTAAGATCTTAGTAAAGTATAACAATATTTGATGTGCAGACTAGTCCTATTATTGAAATTGCTGATAGGGTTGGTATAATTACTATTAATTTATTCATTTTGATCTTTATCAATCATGATTTCTCGTTGTGTGATAAGATGATTGCTGAAAATCTAATTCGTATATAGTAGTATAGTGTAATAGTTGTAAATATAATTATGAATAATACTATAATTGTTATTTTGTTGTCAATTAGTGTTTGGATAACGATTCATTTTGGTAGGAATCCTAATATTGGTGGTAATCCACCAAGTGATAATAATGATGTTATTAATATAAATTTCACTTCTGTTTTTAAAAATCTGCTTGAGTAGATTTGGTTCAAGAATATAAGGTTTATTATTTTGAACATTAAAATGATTATTACATTTAATGTTGAATAAATAAGGAAATATAATTCTCATGTGTTTTCTCTAATCATTATTGATCTAATTATTCATCCTAGATGACTAATTGATGAATATGCTATAATTTGTCGTAATGATGTTTGGTTTAATCCTCCTATTGCTCCTACAATAATTCTTATCATAATTACTATAATTAAAAATGTTCTTATTTTAATGCAATATGATAAAATCAATATTGGAGCGATTTTTTGTCATGTTATTAGTATTAGACAATTAATTCATCTTGTTGATGATATTACTTCTGGTAGTCAGAAATGAAATGGTGCTGCTCCTATTTTTATTATTATTCTTGACATAATTATTGTTGATGGAATATTTATATTATCTCATCATATTAAATACTTTATTTGGATGATTAAAATCGAAATCAATAATATTGTTGATGCTATTGCTTGAATAATAAAGTATTTAATTGCTGGTTCATTAATTATTAGATTTTTTCTATTTGTTAGTATAGGAATAATGGATAGTAAGTTGATCTCTAGTCCTATTCAAATTCCTAATCAGGAATTTGAGGAAATGGACAGGATCGTTCCTATCATCAATGATGATAGGAAAAGAAGTTTTATAAAGTTGTTGTACATTAAAAAGAGAAGGATTATTACCTTCATAAATGGGGTATGAACCCATTAGCTTAATTAGCTTATCTTTTTATATTAAGGTGTAAGATGCACATTAGTTTTTGATACTAAAGGTGATAGTTTAATTCTATCTAATATAATGAGAGTAATATTTTTACTTTATTTATCCTATCAAGATAACCCTTTAATCAGGCACCTCATT